CTTCCTTTCAGGGCCTATCCGAAAGAGAATCCAGTACTTCTTGGGCGTGAATATCTGAATAGGACGAACCGCCCCGTGGATATCTTTGCTTCCGAACATTAGAATTCGGCTCGGTCAACTGGAATGTGTATTATCCATATAGTAGATCTTCTAATTGAGAAGACCCATCGACCTGAGACGAAGAGAAAGGTCTATCTATTTTATTTAGTTATTCAGTTAAACCAATGATTCGTTCTTGGAACAGATAGTAACAACCATTTCATCAGACATGCGTATTTTTTATTTTCCAATGGATTTACATCTTTCATTAATGGAAATTTTTTTATGTAGTGAGCAATAGGCTCTGGTTGTTCGCTGTTCAAGAATTCTGGTTGAGGCAGTTCATACCACCCATACATAGTGTTTTGATCTAAGATTTTCATTTTTCCATGTTTCAGCAGTAACATATTGTTCCATGGAGCTAAGGTCAAAAATATGGAAGAAACAAGTGTTTCCACGACTGCCCAGTCAATTCTGTTTCACTTAATCCCTCTTTCGTGGCCACATTTCCGGCTAAGGAATGGGAAATCTTTCTCCTGTTACATGAATCCAATTTTCATTTCATCCGGGAAAAGCCATCTTTTTCTCAACAATGTCTTTGTCATTTGATCCAATAGCGTTCTGTTAGATAGGAACAGATTTGATAAATACTGATAACTCTCAGATGAAGTATTAGAACGGAAAGATCCATTAGATAATGAACTGTTGGTTCTAAGCCATCTCTGTCGATTAATCAACAATTCGAAGTGCTTTTCTTGTGTATTCTTGATAAACCGGTGTTTAGATATAGATGTAGGAGGATCTGTTTGGGAAGTAAGAAGTCCCTTTGACATCTCTTCATCTGCAAAGAATTCTCGATGTGAAAACACAGAGACAAAAGGCTCATCTTTGAATAGGAAAAAGAGTGGATCTGCGGGGTCCCAAATGAATTGGCTTATTCGAAAAAAGCCTTGTTCTTTGGAAGATCTATCTCGTGTCTGGTACTGCACGGTTCCACTCTGTAAGAACTCCAACTCTTGAAGCTCATCCTCTTCGATCCGCTTGCCCCGAAATGACCTGGCCCAATTCATTGGGATTTCCCCATTGGGCCTTTCGGGGCAATCAAATAGAAAGCCCCAGGGGTGCCATATTCTAGGAGCCCAAACTATATGATTGAATAAATCCTCCTCTATCTGTTGTGGGTCGAGGGCCCCATCCCCTTCTTCAAATCCCGATTCGTATTTTTCATAGAGAAATCTCTGATCAACGATAGAACAAGATCCATTTTGCATCATATCCATATCTAAGGGATTCCTCAGTTCGGGCCGAAGAAGCAATGTCACTCGATCATTATCAAACTGACTGTAATCTTTTTCTGTCCGTGAGGATCCCACCAGAGCGCCTTCTACTTCTAATAGGCCATGAACTAGATCAGAATCATTCTCAACGAGTCCATAAGAAGTGATCCCATTTTTTTCATCGGGTCCGGGTAGAGACCAAAGATCTTGAGCGACCGATCCGGCAGAACAACTCAAAAGATAAAGAAGTATCATTAATTTCTTCATATTCGTTCCAAGTTCGAAGTACCATTTGTACAAATAAGAACCCCCTTCATTACATGATTTCTTCTTCATATAGATAGATATAGGATCTGGATCTATGGGGCAATTACTTAGAAGTACATTTTGTGCAACAGCCCTTCCTATCTGATAGAAAAGAATCCCATGATCCTGAATCGATCTTACCTGGGATCGCAAATTCCAAGTTTGTCTATGAAGAGCGGATCTAATTGTATTAGTGTCTATAATTGATTTCTTCTGTGTAATACTAATCGACAAGGCCTCATTGGTAAGTGCTACAAGATCTCGTGCATTGGAACCCATGGTTATGGACCCGAATCCATTAGTATGGAACATTTTATTTTCCAAGTGAAACCCTCTAGTATATAAAAGAGTGAAAAAGTGCTTTCGTTGTTGTGGAATAAGAAGCCTTCGTATCTTAATGCATGTATTTAATTTATTCGTAGCTATTAGAGCGGGATCCACTTTTTGGGGAATATGAGTCGAAGCAATAACAAGAGTTTTTCTAGTGGAACATCTTTCACAATCCCTGGAGAGATAGTTCACTAATAGACCAAGGGATAAGTAATTCGACGCATTCACATCCAGATCATGAATGTTTGGAATCCATATTATGCAAGGAGACATTGCTTTTGCTAATTCGAATTGAAGGGTGATATAAAATGGGTCTATTTCCGGCATCATATCCATAGTTAGCGAATTCATCATAGTTAACAGCTCCGTATCAAGGTTACGATCAATATCGTCACTATCATCAATACCATCACTATCATCAATAAGAAAACCTTTAGGTTTGTTATCCAGGAACTTGTTCAGAAATACCGTAATTAAAGGAACATAGGAGTTTGTCACTAGGTATTTGACCAAATAGGATCGTCCAGTTCCTATAGAACCTATCACTA